GGAATTTCTACAATAAATTAGATAGGTAGCTAGTATAGTTCCCTATCCACGAGTCTGCCATTGTACTGAAATAATTCTATTGAAATAGGACAAATACCTTGAAGAGGTAGAAGTATAAAGAAAGAATAAGTCAAATGGAAAATGCTTTCTTTATGCGCGAAGAAAAATTTTGATTGATATCAGGAGATCAAATAAGTTCTTCATTCATTCATTGAATGATAAATGACTACAAGCGAAGGAGATACGCGATTTAAAAAACGGAAGATCCAATATTTCACAATTGTATCTAGAATAACTGGAAAAGTGGAAACAAGACCAGATATAATTTGGTCGTTATGAGCCAATCCAAAATCATTGTAGATCGAACCAATCATTAGTTCCCAACCATGGGTCGAGTGAAATCCAATCCATAAATCAGTAACTAAAAGAATAGAAAAAGCTTTTATTGTGTCATTTAAGTTATAGAAGAATTCCTGAACCCAAGAATTAAGAATGACAAGTTCTTCATTACCCAGAATAAAATAACCGCTTAAAATAGCGAAACATATTATATTTGTCGAAAAATGCAAAATGATATGGAGATGATATTCATTGTGTGTTTTGACCAATTGTATCGTTTCCTTGTGTATTCCTATACGAAGCTTTTGTATATTTTGTATATGTGTCTCTGGGTATTCTTTTATCATTTCATCCAACAAGAATAGTTCTTCTAATTCTAGGAATTTTTCTATAACATTTTTCTCTTGAATATCATTCAAAAAAGTTTCGGATTGCCTAGTATTCCACCAATTAATAATCCAAGGTTCGAGACTTTTTTGAAATGAGAGAGAGACCCACCAGGGCAAAAATACTATAGATGCAAGATATGGGAGGGAAATCAATGCTTTCTTTTTTTTCATTTTTTTTTTCTCTGTGAATTGTTAATGAACTGCTTCATTTGTCAACTCTATCTGATCTGATGTTTCTCTAAAGCACAAGTTCTATAACAAGGTATGGAACCTATGGATCTATTCCCATTTTTGTATAATAATTGACTCCTTAGATCCAGAAGGAATTAAGGAATATAGAAATAAAATTAAGGGTCCTTTTTCGGATGAAAAAAAAATTAGAAATAAATAGATAGAGAATATATAAAAAGTAAATAAATTAAGTAAATAGGATTTCCGGGTATCTCAATTAATTATTTCGAAATGTTGCACCGTCTAACCACAGCACAGGAATACGGTATCAGTTCAAAATCTGAGGCTTAACCTAAAAGTATGAATTCTGTATTACGAAATACATATTCGGATATTTGATGAATTCATACTTAATTAGACTTATTAGACTTTTTACTAGTATAAAAGAATTGAGTTGGGCCCTATACGCATACAAATACGGATACAAAAGGGTTTTGGTATAGAAAAAATGTATTCTTATTATAGTTTATTATATTTATTATAGTTGGAATAGTTGTAGTTGTTCCATATACGTTCCCCAACTTTTGTTTTATTCTAGCGGGTTGTTGCGTCAACGGAACGAGGAAACTTCAATTGTATTAAAAAAAAAAGGAAATTAGCAAGCTCCTTTTATTATGTGGAGAAAACATTCATTCTTCGTTCGGTTCATTTCAAAATACTTCAATTGGTACGCGCAAGAAATAGGCCAATTCAGCAGCTTTTTGCTCAATTTCTCGCGGAGTCAAATTCTCATCAGTACGAGTCAAGGGAATGTTTCCTTGGCCTCTGATTTCCATATAAAGAATACGACGAGGAAAAAGACCCTCTTGAACCTCCATTCTGATTGATTGGATATCTTTCATAAAGAAGCGAAGGAAGATGCGACGATTTATTCCAGGGAATCCCCAACGAAAAATACACATTATTCCTTCTTTTCTATCGAATCGGTCATAACCACTACCTACATTCCATGAAATTGTGCACCACAAATATGAACTAATGAATAGACCCGCGATCCCATAGAAAGACATCACGATTCCTTGTGGAAAAAAAATGATTTGCTGAGATGGAAATCCAGGTATAAGATTCCTACCAAGATAACTAGAAGTTCCAACCACTAAGAATCCTAGTGAACCTAAAAAAAGGATACAGGCCCAGCAAAAATTACTTGCTTTTCGAGACCCTGTTATAAGTTCTATCCATATATGTTCTGATCGCCAGTTCATACTATACTAGACCCAGTTGCATTCGATTGGAATTGAGAAAAAATTTGACTTTACTTTTCATGATGCCGAAGTAACTTTCATCAACTAGCACTAGTCTGATATGAACCATTAGGAATAATTGGTTAGATACATATACTTTCTATTATAAAAATATTCGCCGATCTTTTTTAACCAGATATACCCGCATATCATATACATACATTTATGCGGATATCATGTATCCGCATGCATAATAGTTCTTTCGTTTGTGTTCGGAAAAAGCCACATATTGTCCCATATTACACTAAACAAATATCTGTATTATGATTCAGTGTTGAAATAAATTGATGAAATTTGGTCCCATCGGATCTAGACAATCTTATTTTTTTGGACATGAAGAAATAAAGAAGCCATTGCAATCGCAGGAAATACTAGGCCCACTAAAGGGACAAAAATGGAGGGTAAGTTAAGATCTGTCATAGAATGGGTACCTCGATTTAATATTTGTACCTATTATAAAGATATCTTATGATAAGTATCTCTATTATATAGAAACTATTCTAAATAATATTAATATTTAAGTAGTTAATAAGTGCAAGGAATGAGAACTAAATGAAGTGTACCTATTCATCTTTTTAGACGAATATATATGATAATCCGCTTTAAGTTTAAGAAATTTGATTATTCCCCCATCCTTGTAGACATAGAAATCACTTCTATTCTATATTTTCATTTTATTTCGATATTTTTTTTTTTTGCGTTTTTATTCAAAGGAAAGAAACCGTGCAGCTGAAATAACTCACTCAGAACACCTTTTAAAAGATTACGCGGTACGATTGGGTCAAATAAGCCCTTATGGAATGAATACTCAGCCGCTTGTGAACCGTCGGGTACTGTTTTATTCAATGTTTGTTCAATTACTCTTTTACCCGCAAAAGCAATATAGGCGTTGGGTTCAGCAATAATAACATCTCCTAACATACCAAAACTGGCAGTTACTCCACCAGTTGTAGGAGATGTAAGGATTGATACATAGAATAACTTTTTATTTGATTGATAATTATATGAAGCAGAAGATATTTTAGCCATTTGCATCAAGCTCAAACTTCCTTCTTGCATACGTGCTCCCCCAGAGGCACACACAATAATGACAGGTAGAGATCGATTAGTAGCATACTCGATCAAACGGGTGATTTTCTCGCCTACTACGGATCCCATACTACCCCCCATGAACTGAAAATCCATAACCCCAACTGCTATGGGAATACCATTTAGTTGACCTATGCCTGTTTGAACAGCTTCAGTTAAACCTGTCCTTCTTTGATAAGAATCGATACGATCTCTATAAGGTTCCTCCTCTGAATGAAATTCAATGGGGTCCATAGAGACCATATCTTCATCCATGGGATCCCAAGTGCCCGGATCAATCAAAAGTTCGATTCTATCTGAACTACTCATTTTCAAATGATATCCACACTGTTCACAAATATGCATTTTTGACCTAAAAAATTTTTTATAATTTAATCCATAACAATTTTCGCATTGAACCCATAAATTTCTGTATTTTTTATTTATATCCAAATCATTAGATCTTCCTCTTATATTGAAATCACGGTTGTTACCACCAGTTCTTATACTAGAATTCCTGCTTTGACTACCTTCAGTACAAATGAAACTAGAAATGTAACTGTCACTGTAATTGTCGGTACCGCGGAAAGTGTCACTATGAATACTGACTTCAAAACGAAGATAACTATCAATGCAACTATTAATGTGATTATTCCAACTAGATTGAGTATCATACATGTAATGATAATAGTAGTGATTGTTACTCTTAGGCCTACTATTCAAATAATTGGAAAAAAAATTTTCTAGTTCACTCAGAAAAAAACTATTATTGTCAATCTCAAAAATCTTATTTTCAATATCAAAATATACAGAATAACTGTCACCATTACCATCCCTAACTAAAAAAGTGTTATCAGAGATAAAACTCCAAATATCCCTGATATCAAATAAATAATCAACATTTCTGAAACTATAACTACCACTATCACTCCAACTAGGAATGTTATTCTCCGTATCATTTAGAATGGGCTCTTCGCTTCCACCGGTATGTCCAACAGCATTAAGACTATCCATTGATTTACTTAGACCACACTTATGTTCTAACTTCTCCTTAGACAACATCGAATTGAACCACCACTTTTTCATAGAGTCTTCTTGCTCCCTATTTGATGAAAATATAATAGATGAATAGTCATTCGATGAATAATCATTTGACTATTTTATTTCCTATCAGAATTAAGCATACGATCCAATCATTGGAATTGTTAACTAACAACAGGTGAGTATTGAAAGAAATGATTCTTTTTTGGGGTAATTCAGGGTATCACTATCAATATATATATTGATATATATATTATGATAGGATCTAGAATCCTCAATTAGAAATATAAAAAGAGGTTTCTCTCATGTCATGTACAAAAAAATGCTCATCGAAAAGATAAAAAGATAAATAGTTGTTTCTTCCTATACTAGAATATAACCTATAAATGAAATGAAGAATTCATTCTCGTATAATCTCGTATCATATAATCAAATAATAAGTTTCTATTGCAACATGAAATGAAAAAGACAATATACAGGGTGGGTAGAGAGGAGCCCCCCTTGGCTTGATCTATAGCCTGAAACTGCGGGATAGAAAATGATCCACCAATCCCAAGGATCTATAATTAATCCTATGGATCCAACAATGTATAGGATGGTCATTCTTTATTCGGCCCAATCCTTTTTTTTAGGAAAAGGATTGGGCCGAGTTTAATTGCAATCAATCAATTAGGAGAACAAACAGAAA